CGATGATGAAATAAACGAGTTGGCTTTGATACGTTACTCACAACAACCTGATTTTCGTCGAGGTCTAATCAAAGGATCCTTACGCGCTCAAAGACGTAAAACAGTTATTTGGAACACATTCCAAGCATATGTAAATTCTCCGCTTTTTTTTGATCGAGTAGAAAACATATTTTTTTTTTCTCTTTTAAACAAGATCGATCAAAATATTAAGTCTATTTTTAGGAATTTTGCGAAGAAAAAACCAAAAACGGAATTAAAAATTGACGATTTTGAGAAAGAAAAGATGAAGAAAACTCTGAAGGCTCTCGATGAAAACGAGAAGAAGAGAGAAGAAGAAAATGAACGAATGGCAATAGCAGAAATTTGGGATAGCGTTATATTTGCTCAAGCAATAAGAAGTTTGATACTCCTGATCCACGCTTTTCTTAGAAAAAACATTATATTGCCTTCATTGATAATAGCTAAAAATGTTGGACGTATGTTATTATTCCAATACCCCGAGTGGTATGAGGATTTTAAGGACTGGAAGAGTGAAATGCATGTTAAATGTACGTATAATGGTATTCCACTATCAGAAACAGAATTTCCTCAAGATTGGTTAACAGATGGTCTTCAGGTAAAAATTCTATTTCCTTTCCGTTTAAAACCTTGGCGAAGATCTAAACTACGATCTCATCATGGAGATCCAATGAAAAAAAAAGTAAAACAAGAAAATTCTAGTTTTTTAACAGTTTGGGGAACGGAAACAGAACTTCCTTTTGGTCCTGCCCGAACCCTACCTTCTTTTTTTGAACCCATATATAAAGAACTAAAAAAAAATATTCGAAAAGTGAAAAAGAATTATTTTCTACCTCTAAAAGTAAAAGTTTCAAAACCATGGGTTATCCAAATTTTTCCAGTTCTAAAACGAATAATGAATAAACTTGAAAAAGTAAACCCAATTTATTTATTTGAATTCAAGAAGGTGAAAGTATATGAACCAAATGAAAATGCAAAAGATTCAAAAGATAATAATAAGATTATTCCTGAATCGACCATGCAAATTCAATCTATGAATTGGACAAATTTTTTATTCATAGAAAATGAAATGAAAGATCTTGCTGATAAGACAATCATAATCAGGAATCAAATAGAAGAAATCGCAAAAGAAAAGAAAAAAAAAGTTCCAGCCTATGATGATAAAAGACCAGAATTAAAGAAAGATATTTGGCGGATATTCAAAAGAATAAATACTCGATTAATATGCAAATCACATTATTTTATGAAATCTTTCATTGAAAAAATATACATGGATATCCTGCTATGTATGGTTAGCATTTCGAAGGTCAATGCACAACTTTCAACAAAAAAAATTATCAATGAATCCATTTACAACGATGAAAGAAATCAAGAAGGAATTGATGAAACAGATCAACATACAATGAACTTTATTTCGACTATAGAAAAAGAAAAGGACTTTTCTAATCCTAGTAATAATTCAAATACTTATTACGATTTATCTTCCTTGTCCCAAGCATATGTATTTTACAAAATATCACAAACCCAATTACTTAACAACCATCACTTTAGATCTGTACTTCAATATCGCGGTACCCATCCTTTTATTAAGGACAAGATAAAGTATTATTCTATAACCCGAGGAATATTTAACTCCAAATCAAGGTATAAGTATAAGAAAATAAAAAAGCCTGGAATGAATGAATGGAAAAACTGGTTAAAGGCTAATTATGCATACAATTTATCTCAGAGCAAATGGTCTCGATTAGTATTAGTAGCGAAAAAATGGCGAAAAAAAATCAATCAAAATTGTACGATTCACAATAAAGAATCAATGAAATTTTCTTCATATAAAAAAGAAAAAGACCGATCAATTCATTACAAAAAAGAAAATTTCTATACAGTGTATTTATGGCCGAATCAAAAAGAAAAATTAAAAAAACAATATGTATATGATCTTTTATCACATAAATATATATATTATTATTGTGGGGATAGTAAAGGTGGGGATAGTAAAGATTCCTCTATTTATAAACCAAAATTACAACTAAAAAGGAACCAAAAAATTCCATATAATTTCAACATACAGAAACCCGAATTGTTTTATGGAATTGATAATTCCATAGAAAAAAATTATGTTTTTAATAAGCATAAAAATCTGAATAGGAAATATTTTGATTGTAGAATTCTACATTTTTACCCGAAAAACACTATTGATGTAAACGATATCGATATTATCGACTTTACAAATGTACATATCGGTTCCAAACTTGAAAAAAATGCTAAGACTAAAAAAAAAATAAATATTAATATAAAAAAATTGAAAAAAAAAGATCTTTTTTTTCTTTCAAAACATCAAGAAAAAGAAACAAATCTATACAAAAAAAACAACTCCAATCAAAAAAGTTTTTTTGATTTTGATTGGATGGGAATGAATCGAAAAAGGGAAAGAGTTTTTTGTAAAAAAAAAAAATCAAATCTGAAACTTTGGTTCTTCCCGGAATTCAGATTTCCTTTTGATACATATAAGGCATATAAGATTAAACCGTGGATCATCCCAATCAAATTACTTCTTTCCAATCAGAATTTAGATGAAAAAAAAAAAATTAGTCAAAATAAAAGTGTCAAAGATTCTATTTTAATAAAATTAAAAAACCAAGAAAAAAACGAAGAAAAGACAAATCTTGTGTCAGATTCAAGCAAACAAAACAAAAAAAAGACTCTTCAAAAGGATTATGCGAGATCTGAAAGTAAAAAGAAAAAACGATGCAAGAAAAGCAAGGAATCAGAACTAGATTTATTCCTAAATAAATATTTAATTGTTCAATTAAGATGGAACAACTTCGTTAATCATAAAATGACAAGAAATATCAAGGCATATTGTTTCTTACTTAGATTGATGGATCCAAGTTCTATAGCTCTAGCCTTAATTCGAAGAAAAGAGATGGATCCAGATGCAATCCTTAATAAGGATAATCTAACTCTTACAGACTTTTTAAAAAAAGGAATATTGATTATCGAATCAACTCGTTTAGCTTTTATAACGGGTGGAAAATTAATTATGTATCAAACCATAAGTATTTCATTGATCGATGGCGAAAAGAGTAATCACCAAATAAATAAAAAACACAAAAAAAAAAAATATGTCAATAAGAAGAATTTTAATAAATCTACTGAACAACATGAAAATATGCTTGTGAATGGGAATCCAGATTATTATGATCTCCTTGTTCCTGAAAATATTCTATCTCCTAGACGTCGTAGAGAATTGAGAATTCTAATTTGTTTCAACTCTCCTAATTGGGATGTTGTGAATAGAAATAAAATATTTTACAATGAAAATAATATAAGAAACTCCACACAATTTCTGAATGAAGACAAAGGTCTTAATCTTAATATGGATTCAAATATAAAATATAAGTTGTTTCTTTGGCCCAATTACCGATTAGAAGATTTAGCTTGTATGAATCGCTATTGGTTTGATACCAATAATAGTAGTAATTTCAGTATGTCAAGGATACACATGTATACACGATTTAGAATTATCTAATTATCTAATAGTATATTTGATATACTTTATGTCACATGTCAATATTCACATGCCATTTTCCGTAGATGAAAAGTGAAGGATATATGTTATACTTTGCTACTTTGGTACATAAACATAACATAATATGTATTTACTTGTGTATCAATTCAATCTAGAAAGAAATTCACAGAATCTTTTTAGGTGCAAAAAAAGATTCTCTTTGGTAAATGTGTAAATGTATTATCCTTTTCTATCCAAATCCAATTTTCAATTGGATTTGGATAGAATCAAATAAAAAAACTATTTGGAAATGAATAAATTTTTATTTTTGTGTGTACTAGATTAAAAAAAAATGGAAATAACATTATTATTATTATTATAATAATAAAAATAATATATATTATTTTCTTTTTCATAATCGGAAAAATCCGTGGAAAAGAAAGAAAAAAAAAAGTTTTTTATGATAAAAAATTCATTCATTTCACTTATTTCACAAGAAGAAAAAGAAGAAAACAGAGGTTCTGTTGAATTTCAAGTATTAAGTTTTACAAATAAGATACGAAGACTTACTTCACATTTGGAATTGCACAAAAAAGATTTTTTATCAAAAAGAGGTCTACAAAAAATTCTGGGAAAACGTCGACGTATGCTGGCCTATTTGTCAAAGAAAAATGGAGTGCGTTATAAGAAATTAATTGATGAATTGGATATTCGAGAACCAAAAAATTGTTAATTTCATTGTTTGAATTTTTTTTTTTTAATTAGTAATTATTAGATTTTAAGATTTTACATTTGGACGAATCTACTTTATTTTTATTGAGGAATTCGTGAAATAATGAATTAAGGAAGAAAAGGTATGACTGTACCGACTAAAAAAAAAGATTTCATGATCGTTAATATGGGTCCTCACCACCCATCAATGCATGGTGTTCTTCGACTAATTGTTACTCTCGATGGTGAAGATGTTATTGACTGTGAACCTATATTGGGTTATTTACATAGGGGTATGGAAAAAATAGCGGAAAACCGAACAATCATACAATATTTGCCTTATGTAACACGTTGGGATTATTTAGCTACTATGTTCACAGAGGCAATAACGGTAAATGCACCAGAACAACTGGAAAATGTTCAAGTACCTAAAAGGGCTAGCTATATCAGAGTAATTATGCTGGAGCTGAGTCGTATAGCTTCTCATTTGTTATGGCTTGGACCTTTTATGGCGGATATCGGTGCACAGACTCCCTTTTTTTATATTTTTAGAGAGAGGGAATTAATATATGATTTATTCGAAGCTGCCACAGGTATGCGAATGATGCATAATTATTTCCGCATCGGAGGCGTAGCAGCCGATCTACCTTATGGCTGGATAGATAAATGTTTAGATTTTTGTGATTATTTTTTAACAGGGATTCTTGAATATCAAAAACTTATTACGCAAAATCCTATTTTTTTGGAGCGAGTCGAAGGAGTGGGTATTATTGGTGGGGAGGAAGCGATAAACTGGGGTTTATCGGGACCAATGTTACGAGCTTCTGGAATACAATGGGATCTTCGTAAAATTGATAATTATGAGTGTTACAATGAATTCGATTGGGAAGTCCAATGGCAAAAAGAAGGAGATTCATTAGCTCGTTATTTAGTACGAATGGGTGAAATGAGGGAATCCATAAAAATAATTCAACAGGCCCTAGAAGGAATTCCTGGCGGACCCTATGAAAATTTAGAAGTCCGGCGCTTTGGTAGAGCAAAAAATTCCGAATGGAATGATTTTGAATATAGATTTATTAGTAAAAAACCTTCACCCAATTTTGAATTGTCGAAACAAGAACTTTACGTAAGAGTGGAAGCCCCAAAGGGGGAATTAGGAATTTATTTGATAGGAGACAATAGTATTTTCCCTTGGAGATGGAAAATTCGTCCACCCGGCTTCATAAATTTGCAAATTCTTCCTCAACTAGTTAAAAGAATGAAATTGGCTGATATCATGACGATACTAGGTAGTATAGATATCATTATGGGAGAAGTTGATCGTTGAAATGATAATTGATACGACAGAAGTACAAACTATCAATTCTTTTTCTACATCGGAATCCTTAAAAGAGGTCCATGGGCTCATATGGACTTTTGTACCCATTTTAATCCTTATATTGGGAATTACAATAGGGGTACTAGTAATTGTGTGGTTGGAAAGAGAAATATCTGCAGCGCTACAACAACGTATTGGGCCTCAATATGCTGGCCCCTTAGGAATTCTTCAAGCTTTGGCAGATGGAACTAAACTACTTTTAAAAGAAGATCTTCTCCCGTCTAGAGGAGATCTTCGTTTGTTTAGTATTGGACCGTCTATAGTAGTCATATCGATTCTACTAAATTATTTAGTAATCCCTTTTGGGTATCGCCTTGTTTTAGCCGATCTCAGTATAGGTGTTTTTTTATGGATCGCCATTTCAAGTATTGCTCCTATTGGGCTTCTTATGTCGGGATATGGATCGAATAATAAATATTCTTTTTCAGGTGGTCTGCGAGCTGCTGCTCAATCCATTAGTTATGAAATACCATTAACTCTATGTGTATTATCAATATCTCTACGTGTGATTCGTTGAATATAAAATTTATACTTCTTTCCTTTACTTCTAGGAAAAAAGTTGAATGAATTGAATGGATATTTTTTTTTTATTCATGATTCAGGTCAATAAGTTAAACCAAATAGTTATATGAGTGAAACAAAACAACTTAGAAATTTGCAGTAAGAAGATAAAATCTCACTTCATATGTACAAGAATAAAATTGAAGTAAACATAAGCCGTGTAAAATGGTTATCCCAAGATTGAGATTCGTCATCATATCTTGAAGCGGGTATAAAAGATCGACTGTATGGAGTTTTCATTACTGTCTTGTATTTATTAACATGCCGTAGATCAATCAAAAATCAGTGGACAATTAGGAACACAAAAGTACACAAAAGATTAGTAATAGAGATAATATAAGGTAGGGTATCAAAAAAAAAAAAGATATTTCTGCATAAAATGAATCATAATAGAGGCTTTAAATTGGTAGAAATGATCAAGCGGTACTTTCCTATGATTCCGATCTAGAGTAATATTCCTATTCACTGATTAAAAAAAATAACTATTCAGAACGAATTAATCCTTTATTTATTTTTTCAAAGTACCCGCCTCTGAGATAGAAGAACAGGAATAAAAGAAATGAAATATAATATTCGAATGAATAAAAAAAATCTTTATTTTTTCTTTTTCCTATGCATATACATCCAAATAGATGAAATTCTTATCATTATTTAATTTATGAAAAATTCCTCTAATTATTTTATTAATTTTTTTTTATTCTATTCATATAACGAATATTTGATTAAATAGTTTAAATTATTACCGAACAAAACAAAGAAAAATATACTTTGATTATAAGGGATGAGATGAATTCCGAAGCCTTTTTTTTTCTTATTTTTGCGAACGCGAACGGAATTTCATTGGTTTAATTTGGGACTCTCCGACAGATCTTTTTTTTATACCCTAAAACAAAAGGAAGTGATAAGACCGAACCAGTCCTTACATTTATTTGTGGCCATAGAGGAGCCGTATGAGGCTGAGGTCTCATGTACGGTTTTGAAATAGCGATGGGAACAGTATTTGTTTTTATCGACTATAATTATCTAATAGTTCAAGTACAGTTGATATAGTTGAAACACAGTCCAAATATGGTTTTGGGGGGTGGAATCTGTGGCGTCAGCCCATAGGATTTATGGTTTTCATAATTTCTTCTCTAGCTGAATGTGAGAGATTGCCCTTTGATTTACCAGAAGCGGAAGAAGAATTAGTAGCAGGTTATCAAACGGAATATTCAGGTATCAGATTTGGTTTATTTTATCTTGCTTCGTACCTAAATCTATTAGTTTCTTCATTATTTGTAACGATTCTTTACTTAGGTGGGTGGAAGTTATCTATTCCATATATATTTGTTCCTGAACTTTTCGGAATAAAAAAAATAGCTGGAGTCTTTGGAATGACAATTGGTATCCTTGTTACATTAGCTAAAGCTTATTTGTTTATATTCATTTCTATCACAACAAGATGGACTTTACCCAGGATGAGAATGGACCAGCTATTAAATCTTGGATGGAAATTTCTTTTACCTATTTCTTTGGGTAATCTATTATTGACAACTTCTTCTCAACTTGTTTCACTATAAATTAAATAATAGAATACGATAAGAATATTCTAGATTCATAACCCCTTTCAAACAAGAGAAAGAAATATCAATTTATTCATGGATATCTACAATATGTTTCCAATGGTGACTGGGTTCATGAATTATGGTCAACAAACAATACGGGCTACAAGGTACATTGGTCAAAGTTTCATAATTACCTTATCTCACACAAATCGTTTACCTGTAACTATTCAATATCCTTATGAAAAATCAATTACGTCAGAACGTTTTCGCGGTCGAATTCACTTTGAATTTGATAAGTGTATTGCTTGCGAAGTATGTGTTCGTGTATGCCCAATAGATCTACCTGTTGTTGATTGGAAATTGGAAAGAGATATGAAAAAGAAACAATTACTTAATTATAGTATTGATTTTGGGGTCTGTATATTTTGTGGTAACTGTGTCGAGTATTGTCCAACAAACTGTTTATCAATGACTGAAGAATATGAACTTTCTACTTATGATCGTCACGAATTGAACTATAATCAAATTGCATTGGGTCGGTTACCAATATCAGTAATTGGAGATTATACAATTCAAATAGTTATGAATTCAACTCAAATAAAAATCGATAAAGATAAATCCCTTGATTCAAGAACGATTACCAATTACTAAAATTTTTTTGATATAAAGGATCAAAGCTTTTTTTGTCAATAACTACAAATATGATACTATTTATTTATTTTTGAGAATTATTCTTTTATTTAAACTAATTATAATATTATAATAATAAATTTCATTTATCGCGAGAATTTCAAAATATACAATTCTAAAGTTTTTTCTTTTGGATAAAAAAGTAAGTGTAATTAGTCCAATATATATAATTATTTCTATTATATATATAATTATATATAATAGATAACTAATTATATATATTCTATATAGTTATATCCATATTAAGATTTAATTCAATTAGGAAAGTATCATAAATTGGATAAACCTTTTTCCTTGACTATTTAGTAAAGTCATGATTTGACTTATTTTTTTTGTGGACATTTTATACATAATGGATTTACCAGGACCAACACATGATATTCTTGTAGCATTTCTGGGGTCAGTTCTTCTATTAGGGGGTATGGGAGTTGTATTACTTACCAATCCTATTTATTCTGCTTTTTCGTTGGGGTTGGTTCTTGTTTGTATATCTTTATTCTATATTTCATCGAACTCCTTTTTTGTGGCTGCTGCACAGCTTCTTATTTATGTGGGAGCTATAAATGTTTTAATTATATTTGCGGTAATGTTCATGAATGGTTCCGAATATTCTAATGATTCATATTTTTGTACCGTTGGAGATGGAGTCACGTCACTGGTTTGTATAAGTATTTTTTTTTCACTGATTACTATTATATCAGATACATCATGGTATGGAATTATTTGGACTACAAGATCAAACCAGATTATAGAACAGGACCTAATAAGTACTGCTCAACAAATTGGGATTCATTTATCGACAGATTTTTATCTTCCCTTTGAACTAATTTCAATAATTCTTTTAGTTTCCTTGATAGGTGTAATTACTATGGCTCGCCAATAATAAATATAGTTAGAATAAAAAAAATTATAGTTATAAAAATTTTAAATATGAAATTAAATATATAATAAAATCAAAAGGTTTAATAATTTTAGTTAAATTTGTTTACTTTCTTTTGTTTTGTAATTATAACTTCTAGTTAATTGAATCCCTTGAATTGTTGATATTGAAATGAATCGAGATTGATAAGGAGTTAGTCAATGATGTTCGAGCATGTACTTTTTTTGAGTGTCTATTTATTTGCTATTGGTCTCTATGGATTGATCACAAGTCGAAACATGGTTAGAGCACTTATGTGTCTTGAGCTTATACTAAATTCGGTTAATATTAATCTCGTAACATTTTCTGATATATTTGATAGTCGACAATTAAAAGGGAACATTTTCTCAATATTTATTATAGCCGTTGCAGCTGCAGAAGCTGCTATTGGACTTGCTATTGTTTCGTCGATTCATCGAAACAGAAAATCAACGCGTATCAACCAATCGAATTTGTTGAATAATTAATTAAAATTATCATGATCATATACTAAAAAATTCGTTATTTTATTTCTATATTAATTAGATGAATAATCTATAGATATATAAATAAAATATAAAATATATATTATATAATCAAATTGAAATTCAATAGTCAATTTGATATTGAATCAAATTTCATATATGGATACATATATGAAATTTGATTCAATATCAAATTGACTATTGAATTTCAATTTGACTATTTTACTAGATTAGTAAAGTATAATTAATACTAATTTAATTTATAATAATCTAAATAAAATTAAATCTATTTTATTTAGATTTAATTTTAGATATTTATATATTGATTTAAATATCAATTTATTTTGTTGGACCATTTTCATTCACACACCCGATTCGTATGATTATAATTTTTGAAACGAAAATTAAAGTCTCTTGGCTTTTTCTTATAAGCAGATTTAGAAAAATATTGATTCTTCCAATTTTAGTAAACCACTGCTTCGTCTGGTGTCTACAATATAACTACTACTTATATACCAGATTGAAAATTTTTGATGTTCAAACCCGGGCTGTTATAGATTCAATGTCACATTCAGTAAAAATTTATGATACATGTATAGGGTGTACTCAATGTGTACGAGCTTGCCCTACGGATGTGTTGGAAATGATACCGTGGGACGGATGTAAAGCTAAGCAAATTGCTTCCGCACCAAGAACCGAGGATTGTGTAGGTTGTAAGAGATGTGAATCCGCTTGTCCAACGGATTTTTTGAGTGTCCGTGTCTATTTATGGCATGAAACAACTCGCAGCATGGGACTATCTTATTGATACGTTACAAAAAAAAATACACTTTAATTATTTGATTCCTCTTTACCGACAAAAGCTCGTATTCAGAATAGAATAATATATTTTATTAAGTACGGGCTTTTGTGGTCAAAAACGTATCTTGTCTTTATCACGAATAATTTTCCTTGGCTAACAATACTTGTTGTTTTGCCGATATCCATCGGCTCTTGCATTTTTTTTCTTCCTTATAGAGGAAATAAGATGTTCAGGTGGTATGCTATAGGTATTTGCTTGTTAGAACTCCTTTTAATGACCCACGTTTTCTGTCATCATTTCCAATTGGACGATCCATTAATCCAATTGGAAGAAGATTTTAAATGGATAGATATTTTTGATTTTCACTGGAGACTGGGAATCGATGGACTTTCCATAGGACCCATTTTACTGACAGGATTTATCACCAGTTTAGCTACTTTAGCAGCTTGGCCAGTTACTAAAAATTCACAATTGTTCTATTTTCTCATGCTAGCAATGTACAGCGGTCAAATAGGACCATTTTCTTCTCGAGACCTTTTACTTTTTTTCATGATGTGGGAGTTAGAATTAATTCCTGTTTATTTACTTTTATCCATGTGGGGAGGAAAGAACCGTCTCTACTCGGCGACAAAGTTTATTTTGTACACGGCGGGAGGCTCCATTTTTCTTTTAATAGGGGTTCTGGGTATGGGTTTATATGGTTCTAATGAACCTACATTAGATTTTGGAAAATTAGCTAATCAATCATATCCTGTGGCATTGGAAATAATATTATATTTTGGATTCCTTATTGCTTATGCCGTCAAATTGCCGATTATACCTCTACATACTTGGTTACCCGATACCCATGGAGAAGCACATTACAGTACATGTATGCTTCTAGCTGGAATCTTATTAAAAATGGGAGCATATGGACTTATTCGAATCAATATGGAATTATTATCCCACGCTCATTCCATATTTTCTCCCTGGTTGGTAATAATAGGAACTATTCAAATAATCTATGCAGCTTCGACCTCTCTCGGTCAACGGAATTTGAAAAAGAGAATAGCCTATTCTTCTGTATCTCACATGGGTTTTATAATTATAGGAATTGGTTCCATAACCGGAATCGGGCTCAATGGTGCTATTTTACAAATACTCTCTCATGGATTTATTGGTGCTGCACTTTTTTTCTTGACGGGAACGACTTGTGATAGAATGGGTCTTGTTTATCTCGACGAAATGGGGGGGGTATCGATCCCAATGCCAAAACTTTTTACCATGTTCAGTAGTTTTTCAATGGCTTCTCTTGCATTGCCGGGAATGAGTGGTTTTGTTGCAGAATCATTAGTTTTTTTTGGAATAATTACTAGTAAAAGATTTCTTTTAATGTCAAAAATACTAATTACTTTTGTAATGGCAATAGGAATGATATTAACTCCTATTTATTTATTATCTATGTTACGTCAGATGTTCTATGGATACAAGTTATTTCATGTTACAAATTCTAATTTTTTGGATTCTGGACCACGAGAACTATTTGTTTCAATCTGTATCTTTTTACCTATACTAGGGACTGGTATTTATCCCGATTTCATTCTATCGTTATCAGTTGATAGGGTACAAGCTATACTATCTAATTATTTTTATCGATAGTCTTTCATTAAAAATACGGAAATCGAATTTTTTTTTGTCTTTTTATTTTCCGCTTTTAAACGCCGAACAATGCAAAAGAATTAAATGAATTAAAAATCTCAATTTTAATCAGATACATTTCGAGTTTTTTTAGAACCCTTTGAACCAAAAATGGTCCAAAGGGTTCTAAAAAAATTCGCACAAAGAAAGAACTTTCACTATATATTTATATATAAATATGGATATGGGATGATGTTTTGTTCTTATATGTACTCGTTATTTTATGTAGTTTATTCAATTATTTAGTATTTTAGATGTTAATGTGAATGAACCATAACTATGTAGACCTATCCCTAATAGATTGATTCCAAAATAGCATATCCAAATTATAAGGAATCCCATAGAAGCCACAAGTGCCGAATTTGTACCCTGCAAACTTTGATTTGTACTAGTTCTAGTATGTAAATAAATTGCGAATATGATCCAAGTAATAAATGCCCAAGTTTCCTTGGGGTCCCAACTCCAATACGATCCCCATGCTTCATTAGCCCATACTGCTCCACAAAGAATTCCTATGGTTAAAAAGGTAAACCCTAAACTAATGACACGATAACTCAAATAATCCAAACGTTGAGTTAATTGATATTTATAATAATTTCGAAATGAAAGAAAAGAAGTGTTTTTATAAACACTTCTTTTTTCATTCCAACAGTTAATCTTACCAAAGATAAATTTCTTAATTAAGAAATTTTTTATTTTACCATTACAAAAAATATTGATGTTTTTTCGAAATGTAATGACTAGAAGAGCCATTGAGAATAATGATCCACATAAAAGAGCGGCATAGCTTAATAACATCATACTTACGTGCATCATTAACCACTGAGATTGTAGAGCAGGTACTAATATTACAGATTGGTGCATTTCAGTTAAAAGACCCGACGTGGCAAAGCCTTGTGTGAAAATGGTACTTGATGCAGTTATTGTGTTTAAATCATTTTTATGATTCCCCATCTTGTAAATGATATGAATAATGAATAAACTACACGAAAGGAAAATTAATGACTCGTATAAATTACTTAAGGGAAAATGTCCCGAAGAAATCCAACGAGAAACCAATAATCCCGTTATAGATAAAAAAGTAGCTATCATTCCTTTTTCTGATGAATCAGGCAATCCTACGCTTTCGTGGACAAAAAAGGTTATCAAATAAATCGTAATAACAATTGAAATTATCGAAAAAGAGATATGAGTCAATATATGTTCTAAAATTGTAAATATCATAAAAAGGAGTTCCATAAGGGAATTGAAATCGAGAATTGAATACATTATAGGAGCCATTGTATAGGATCCATTGTGTCTATTTTAGAATATTTTTTTGATAGGATAGGATGCCGCCACTCGGACTCGAACCGAGATGCTCTAGCACTGCTTCCTAAGAGCAGCGTGTCTACCAATTTCACCATGGCGGCTTACGCTTACTTGAAATAATAATAGTAAATTTATGTTGAATCGTCGAGATTTAAGGATTCAATATAGTTTATAAAACAAAACATTAGAATCGATGAATCTTTATTCATTGAAATTTATATGATAATTTGAATCTTTATTAAATAAACAATAAAATAATCTTTAGTTAGTATCGTGTATCGTATTGTTGTAAGTTCGGTTTTAATAATGAACTTTGGTATACTAAAAACTAAGTTTTCAAAAAAGCAGTTAAAACTCCATAGTTTTAGACTGAGCTATAGAACCGGGAATTGTTCCTTTTATTTTTTTGGATTCGTTTTTATTTATCCAATGTTATTTTATAGATTCAAACAAAACGAAAAAAATAAAATGTATTATTTAATGAAGAAAATTAAATAACTAGGATTTTCTATGTATAACAATTTGATTACTAAATCATAAGAATTTATCATTGTCTAACGATTTAGATAATATTTTATTATTATCAAAGTAAAGTATTAATATCTTTCATTATTATATTTCATTATATATTTTCATTATATATTTAATTTTTATATATATATATATAATAATTATATAATAATGGTAAGATTTACCAAATTAATTAGGTTTTTAGTTAACCATATAACAAATAAAACAACAAAATTTGTATTTCTATCACGATCATACTCTACTTTTCACAATAGAAAAAAAATTTCTATTGTGAAAAGTAGATACAAAAAAACCCCAAACCCAATATACATACCCTTATTCTACATATCACATCCACATACGATATTTATATACCACAGCAATTAGTTCCAACTGATCCTGTTTGATATTGAGGAGTTCAATACACTAATTAATGTTAATCATTTATTTTATAATACTTGATGTTTTTCGGGGTATGTCAATTCCGATTATTCCACGACTTTATTATTTGTTTGTTGTACAAAAAAACTTTTTGAACGTCCGGTGGAAACCGATTTTGCTAAAGAAAAAGCCTTTACTGCAGCTAAATTTCCTTTTTTCTTCCAAATATTTTTACGAATACGTTTTTTTGACATAGAAGTACGTTTTTTGGGGACTGCCATTCAAAAAAAGGGTTACTTATTTTTATCATTGTATGTGAAAGACATGTATTGTTCAAAATGAATTGTTCCTTTTAGCCGTTATCCATATTTATTCCGTAGTAAAATAGTAAAAAAACATTTAATTTTTCAAACACATTAAAAAAAACCTATGAAAACATAAACATATAATAAAATTAAAATTAAAAAATGGAAACATACACATTAATATATTTAAAATATAAATAATTTAATCTATGATATATATATATAATATATGGATCATAGTAATTATATATGGATCATAGTAATTACGCATATATGTATACATACCCTATGACATATATAATATAGCTAAGGTATAGCTAAGAAAAAAAAATACAAGTACAAGAAAGGAAGGAAATTATTTTTTATTAATTGATTAAGGTAAGAATGCCATACCTATAATTGAAATTAAAATTCGAATTAGTAGTTAATCTGTTAACTAAAATATTTGATTACCCGATAACAATAATCTTATTTATTTTTTTAATTTAAATTAAAAGTACGGATCGTACTATCTATATTCGAATTAAGTATTCCTTTTGGTATAACCATTTTTCCTTAATATACTATATTATATAATATGCCTATAAATTACCAGGATGGAATATTGTATTATTCCAGTTTTAGTAGAATGATTAAAAATTTCATTTTTTATTATGGAACATACATATCAATATGCATGGATAATAACTTTTCTTCCACTTCCAGTTACTATGTCAATAGGATTTGGGCTTATACTTATTCCGACAGCAACAAAAAATATTCGTCGTATATGGGCTTTTCCTAGTATTTTTTTCTTAAGTATAGCTATGGTATTTTCAGCCAATTTATCTATTCAAGAAATAAATGGAAGTTCCATCTATCAATATCTATGGTCTTGGACCATCAATAATGATTTTTCCTTAGAGTTCGGATATTTAATCGATCCACTTAGTTCGATTATGTCAATACTAATTACTACTGTTGGAATTATGGTTCTTATTTATAGTGACAATTATATGTCCCATGATCAAGGATATTTAAGATTTTTTGCTTATATGAGTTTTTTCAATGCTTCTATGTTGGGATTAGTTACCAGTTCAAATTTGATAAAAATTTATGTTTTTTGGGAACTAGTGGGAATGTGTTCTTATTTATTAATAGGATTTTGGTTCACACGACCGACTGCAGCAAGTGCTTGTCAAAAAGCTTTTGTAACTAATCGTGTAGGGGATTTTGGTTTATTATTAGGAATCTTAGGTTTTTATTGGATAACTGGTAGTTTTGAATTTCGGGATTTGTTCGAAATAACTAACAACTTGATATACAATAATGGGGTCAGTTCTTCATTTGCTACTTTGTGTGCCTTTTTATTATTCCTCGGTGCAGTTGCTAAATCCGCGCAATTCCCCCTTCATGTATGGTTACCTGATGCAATGGAAGGACCTACTCCTATCTCGGCTCTTATACACGCTGCTACCATGGTAGCAGCGGGAATTTTTCTTGTAGCTCGACTTCTTCCTCTTTTCATATCCATACCTTACATAATGAATATTATTTCTTTAATAGGTGTAATAACAGTACTATTAGGAGCTACCTTGGCTCTTGCTCAAACAGATATAAAAAGAAGTTTAGCCTATTCCACAATGTCTCAATTGGGTTATATTATGTTAGCTCTAGGTCTAGGTTCTTATCGAGCTGCTTTATTCCATTTGATTACTCATGCCTATTCTAAAGCTTTATTATTTTTGGGATCCGGAGCCATTATCCATTCAATGGAACCTGTTGTTGGATATTCACCAGATAAAAGTCAGAATATGATTCTGATGGGTGGTTTAAAAAGATATGTTCCAATTACAAGAACTACTTTTTTATTAGGTACACTTTCTATTTGTGGTATTCCACCTCTTGCTTGTTTTTGGTCCAAAGATGAAATTCTTAATGAGAGTTGGTTGTATTCACCAATTTTTGCAATAATAGCTTGTTTCACAGCAGGATTAACTGCATTTTATATGTTTCGCGTGTATTTACTTACTTTTGATGGGCATTTACGCATAAATTGTAAAAATTACAGTAGCACCAATAATAGCTCGTTCCATTCAATATCTTTATGGGGAAAAGAAGTTCCAAAAAAAGTTGATAGAAATTTTCTTTTATCAAAAATAGAGAATATGGTCTTCTTTTTTTCAAAGGATAGATATAAAATATCTAGTAATCTAAAAAAAAGAAGACCATATTCTTTCGAAAAAAAGTACACTTATACTTCTATGTATCCTCACGAATCGGACAATACTATGCTATTTCCTCTGTTTGTTTTGGTACTATTTACTTTGTTTGTTGGAACAATAGGAATTCATTTTGATTATGGAATAATATATTTTGATATATTATCAAAATGGTTAACTCCATCGATAAATCTTTTACATTCCAATGCGAGTTATTCCGTGGATTGGTATGAATTTTTTACAAATGCAATTTTTTCAGTAAGTATAGCTATTTTTGGACTATTAATAGCATATGTTTTATATGGGTCTGTTTATTCATTGTTCCAAAATTTGGAATTCATTAATTCATTTATAAAAGGAGGTCCTAAAAGAATTTTCTTGGACAAAATAAAAAATAGAATATACAATTGGTCCTACAATTGTGGTTATATAGATATTTTTTATACTAGAGTTTTTACCTTGGGTATAAGGGGATTAACCAAACTAACTCAGTTTTTTGATAGAAATATAATTGATGGAATTATCAATGGGGTTGTTGTTGCAAGTTTATTTATAGGGGAAGGAGTTAAATCTACGGGAGGTGGACGAATTTCTTCTTATCTATTTTTGTATTTATTTTATGCATCAATATTTTTATTCATTTTTTTATTCTTTTATAATTTATTTTAATTTAATATTTAATAATTTTCATATTGTTTTTTTAATTTTTCTTTTTGATTCGGCCATAAATACACTGTATAGAAATTTTCTTTTTTGTAATGAATTGATCGGTCTTTTTCTTTTTTATATGAAGAAAATTTCATTGATTCTTTATTGTGAATCGTACAATTTTGATTGATTTTTTTTCGCCATTTTTTCGCTACTAATACTAATCGAGACCATTTGCTCTGAGATAAATTGTATGCATAATTAGCCTTTAACCAGTTTTTCCATTCATTCATTCCAGGCTTTTTTATTTTCTTATACTTATACCTTGATTTGGAGTTAAATATTCCTCGGGTTATAGAATAATACTTTATCTTGTCCTTAATAAAAGGATGGGTACCGCGATATTGAAGTACAGATCTAAAGTGATGGTTGTTAAGTAATTGGGTTTGTGATATTTTGTAAAATACATATGCTTGGGACAAGGAAGATAAATCGTAATAAGTATTTGAATTATTACTAGGATTAGAAAAGTCCTTTTCTTTTTCTATAGTCGAAATAAAGTTCATTGTATGTTGATCTGTTTCATCAATTCCTTCTTGATTTCTTTCATCGTTGTAAATGGATTCATTGATAATTTTTTTTGTTGAAAGTTGTGCATTGACCTTCGAAATGCTAACCATACATAGCAGGATATCCATGTATATTTTTTCAATGAAAGATTTCATAAAATAATGTGATTTGCATATTAATCGAGTATTTATTCTTTTGAATATCCGCCAAATATCTTTCTTTAATTCTGGTCTTTTATCATCATAGGCTGGAACTTTTTTTTTCTTTTCTTTTGCGATTTCTTCTATTTGATTCCTGATTATGATTGTCTTATCAGCAAGATCTTTCATTTCATTTTCTATGAATAAAAAATTTGTCCAATTCATAGATTGAATTTGCATGGTCGATTCAGGAATAATCTTATTATTATCTTTTGAATCTTTTGCATTTTCATTTGGTTCATATACTTTCACCTTCTTGAATTCAAATAAATAAATTGGGTTTACTTTTTCAAGTTTATTCATTATTCGTTTTAGAACTGGAAAAATTTGGATAACCCATGGTTTTGAAACTTTTACTTTTAGAGGTAGAAAATAATTCTTTTTCACTTTTCGAATATTTTTTTTTAGTTCTTTATATATGGGTTCAAAAAAAGAAGGTAGGGTTCGGGCAGGACCAAAAGGAAGTTCTGTTTCCGTTCCCCAAACTGTTAAAAAACTAGAATTTTCTTGTTTTACTTTTTTTTTCATTGGATCTCCATGATGAGATCGTAGTTTAGATCTTCGCCAAGGTTTTAAACGGAAAGGAAATAGAATTTTTACCTGAAGACCATCTGTTAACCAATCTTGAGGAAATTCTGTTTCTGATAGTGGAATACCATTATACGTACATTTAACATGCATTTCACTCTTCCAGTCCTTAAAATCCTCATACCACTCGGGGTATTGGAATAATAACATACGTCCAACATTTTTAGCTATTATCAATGAAGGCAATATAATGTTTTTTCTAAGAAAAGCGTGGATCAGGAGTATCAAACTTCTTATTGCTTGAGCAAATATAACGCTATCCCAAATTTCTGCTATTGCCATTCGTTCATTTTCTTCTTCTCTCTTCTTCTCGTTTTCATCGAGAGCCTTCAGAGTTTTCTTCATCTTTTCTTTCTCAAAATCGTCAATTTTTAATTCCGTTTTTGGTTTTTTCTTCGCAAAATTCCTAAAAATAGACTTAATATTTTGATCGATCTTGTTTAAAAGAGAAAAAAAAAATATGTTTTCTACTCGATCAAAAAAAAGCGGAGAATTTACATATGCTTGGAATGTGTTCCAAATAACTGTTTTACGTCTTTGAGCGCGTAAGGATCCTTTGATTAGACCTCGACGAAAATCAGGTTGTTGTGAGTAACGTATCAAAGCCAACTCGTTTATTTCATCATCGTTAGTCTCGGGATTCACGCTGTAGTCAGTATAAATCACCACTCGTCTGGCTTTTCTTGTACGAATTTCCTGATCTTGTTTCATTAGTTGCTCATGTTCATCTTCTTCATCTTCATCCTGTGCTAGTGCTTCTAACTCTTCAGTTAGTTTGTATAACCGTTGAGGAATTTTTTGAATGATTTTTTCTTTAAGGATTTCTTCTCCTTCTTCAATGATTTCTTCTCCATTGGTTGTAATTATATCGAATACGGATTTCAAAGATTTTGCTTTATTTTCTGAATTTCTTTTTATTTCTTCTTCCAATAAAGAAGATTTTTTCAAATGAGAATTGGGTATGTACTCAAAAGATAATTGATCAATTGACGTTAACGAATTAATAATATAATT